ATCATTAATTATTTGCGATTAATTATTTGAGATAGTATTTTAGTACACATACATATGTATATAAAGTTAGCCTTTCTAAAGTTTAGACGAAAAGATTTTACTAATGCACAGCAAAGTAGTCAACTCCATTTGTTAGAACAGCTTCCATTGAGTCTCTGCACCTATCCTTTTTTTTTATTCCGTCTTTATGTATATGTATGAACCTTGTTTTGTTTTTGGAAAACAGGATTTGGCTCAGGATTGCCCATTTTAAATTCCAGGGTTTCTCTGAATTTGAAAGTTATCACTTAGTAAGTTTACATACTAAGGCTCAATCCAATTAAGTCCGTAGCGTCTACCAATTTCGCCATATCCCCCCTTTTTATATTAAGATCGATCTTATTATGCTGCTATTCTTTTTTTTTCTTTCATTTATAATCTATCGGAACTGTAGAAGTTATTAAAAAAAAAGAATTCCTATAAAAGTCTTTCTATTTGTATTTGATTTCTTGTCTATCTTCTTTCATCTCGATCGGAGACTCCTATTTGGTCTAATCCGAAATGATTCTAGCATTTCTGTATCCGCAATTCAATATAGATATATACCACATTTATTATATATGCCTCTTCCCCTCTCATTTTTCTCATGCAATTTGAGATACTCGAACGGTCGATTCTTTTCTTTTTTGTTTTACTATTCTATATTAATTATGTATATTAATTTTGAATAACTAAGAATAAAAAAAACTAACTACGATTCGAGTAGTTTACTAAATTCCCGCGCATGTACAATTTCGGTTGTTATTCTTATGTTGTTATTCTTATGTAGGCCCGCTTAGCTCAGAGGTTAGAGCATCGCATTTGTAATGCGATGGTCATCGGTTCGACTCCGATAGCTGGCTTTTCATTATTTGTTTGATTTTTTTACTTGATTGATAATGTTTTTTTGACATCAAAGAATATTGAAAAAGCTTCTTCCCCTTTTTTCTAAGAATCGCCGATTATATTATTATGTGGGAGAAATTTTCCATTATGAATAGAAAAGTTAAAGCTCTCCAGAAAAACATTATTATTGTATATACAATAAAGTCTGGGAGAGAATCCATCTCATTAGTCTTTGTAGTATAATATTTCATGCCCCCCATTTATCATATTTATCCTTTAGTTCAGTTTTAATATGAAATTTCAATAAAATAAGGGAAATAAGGAGTTTTTATGTCACGTTACCGAGGGCCTCGTTTCAAAAAAATACGCCGTCTGGGGGCTTTGCCGGGACTAACTCGTAAAAGGCCTAGAGCCGTAAGCGATCTTAGAAATCAATCGCGTTCCGGTAAAAAATCTCAATATCGTATTCGTTTAGAAGAAAAACAAAAATTGCGTTTTCATTATGGTCTTACAGAACGACAATTACTTAAATACGTTTGTATCGCCGCAAAAGCAAAAGGGTCAACGGGTCAGGTTTTACTACAATTAATCGAAATGCGTTTGGATAACATCCTTTTTCGATTAGGTATGGCGTCAACTATTCCTCGAGCCCGCCAATTAGTTAACCATAGACATATTTTAGTTAATGGTCGTATAGTAGATATACCAAGTTATCGCTGCAAACCTCGAGATATTATTACAGTGAAGGATGAACAAAAATCTAGAGCTATGATTCAAAACCATCGTGATTCATCCGCCCAGGAGGAATTGCCAAAACATTTGACTTTTCAACCATTCCAACACAAAGGATTGGTCAATCAAATAATAGATAGTAAATGGATTGGCTTGAAAATAAATGAATTATTAGTCGTAGAATATTATTCTCGTCAGACTTAAACCTAACTAAAATAATAAATAATCTAAAATAATAAAATAATAAAATAAAGGTTCGGACAATTTTGCCCCCTGGTTCCTAAGTAAATATAAGCGTGGGGGGGGGGCTTTTCTCCCATTCATATATCATATATCATATTAGGGGTAGAGATATTTTTATGCTTTGACCACTCTTTACAGTATTTTTTGTACCGCAGAAATGAGGAATACAGACTTTATTTATAGGAAAGGTGGGAATAAAGGTATCCATTCTTATGTGATTTGATATATTTCAGTCAGTAACATTGATAAATTAGATGAAGGTACGGAAAGAGAGGGATTCGAACCCTCGGTAAACAAAAAAAGCCTACATAGCAGTTCCAATGCTACGCCTTGAACCACTCGGCCATCTTTCCTACATAACGATTCTGGACCAGAAACCGAGTAAATCGCGAGTCATTCATATTACATTATTGGATAGGTGCGGTATGTACAATCTAATTTTAACTATAACTAAAAAAACGAAAAAAAAAAAGAGAAACCGCCCGTTCGAGTCCTCCCTATCCATTGATTTAAGCCGGTCTAGTTATCAGAAAGGGATGCGCGCGCTGTCTACGAATATATCTTTATTGTTTTTAACAAATTTAACAAAGAATTTTTCAAAAAAAAAATTCTCTTTATTCCCCAGCAGCTTTTATTTGATTAAAATTCAAAGTTTTCTATTTTTATAGTTAGTTTCTATTTTTTTTTTTTCTGAGCCAAGTCTCTTTTTATGTTATTTTGTACTGTACAATTCCTTTTTTTGTGGGGTCGTTTTCTCACGAGAGGTAATAAAAATAAATTCTAAAATGGATTGAGTGCTACCTATGCCTAGATCCCGGATAACTGGAAATTTTATTGATAAGACCTTTTCAATTGTAGCCAATATCTTATTACGAATAATTCCGACAACTTCAGGAGAAAAAGAGGCATTTACCTATTACCGAGATGGTGTGATTTGATTTTTTATTTTTTTTTTACTTAACTTACCACTATCAAGCCTGAGGAAAAAAAGATTAGTCGGGATAGAAAGATTTGAAATAACTCTACGCCTGGTGAAGGTGAAGTTTATAAATAAAACAATTCCTTCTGTTGTGTATTCCCGATTAATGCAGCCTCAGATGCTTCAATTGTCGATTCTAGCATTGAGCGAAAGGTTGAACCTAGAACTATGGTTCTGTATTGCAGGTTACCCCAATTCCACTAGTACCATATAAATAGGCAGCATAGAGGAAGAAGCACTACGTCTAGGAATCAACAACACGAAAACTTTGTTATAAATTATCCCTTTTCTTTATTGGGATCAAACTAAGAACAATGGTTGGGACAACAAGCATCCATCTCGTTCGTACTTTGAATACCCATATAACCGTCGAAGACTGTTGAAGTGACTAATTCCTAGAAATTAAGAGACGTTGAGGACAAAGAAATTGTTGGAGTTAACTTAACATTTTTATCTAGTACTGACGCGCTCGATGTTACGAAAAGATCTTTTGCAGTAAGGTTGGCTAGAGATTTCTTGTAAAAACACTAGCCCCGTTCAGTTCATAATGAGAATATTTTACTGCCTTTTGATTCACTGTATTATTCTCATTATGCACATAAGGGAGGAGCCGTATGAGATGAAAATCTCACGTACGGTTCTGGAACGGAGATTCTTTAAATTGAATAACGACCGTAACGAATGTCCGCCCAATCTGAAGGAAATTATGCGGAAGCTTTACAGAATTATTATGAAGCTATGCGCCTAGAAATTGATCCCTATGACCGAAGTTATATACTCTATAATATAGGACTTATTCACACAAGTAATGGAGAACACACAAAAGCTTTGGAATATTATTTTCGGGCACTAGAACGAAACCCTTTCTTACCACAAGCTTTTAACAATATGGCCGTGATCTGTCATTACGTGCGACTATCTCCACTATAGAAAGAAAAAGAAAGAGCCAAATCCACTAGTAAAAAAAAAAAGAGGCTTTCTACATATACATCGTCAAAAAGAACGATTTTTATCAGCTGTAGCAAAGAAAGAAACTTCATAGAAGTCAAAATAGGAAGAAAAAAAAAAATATGCTTATATACTATATTCTATGGATAAAGGATCTAATTGATAGAGGAAGTACCGTAAAGATCAATTAGCGAGATTTTTGGCCGATACACTAAGAACTGCTTCCTTATGTCTTATGTCATAATATGAGACATACTTTAGGAATCAACTTATGTAACAGAGGCGATCACCTAAAGTATTGAGCGGCGGTGCAGCATCAGATCCCAAAGATAGTAAGTCCTTTCTTTCTTATGAGGAAGGGTCTTTTTCAAAGATTCTATATAAAAATTATCTATTTCTATATGAAAGCGAGATAGTTACCTTTCAGAAAATTCTAATGATAGTAGAATGCCTACGCTTTATTCTTCTGAGGGTGGGAGAAAAGATAAAACAAAACGGATTATTAATCAAATCAAAATTCAAATTCGAAACTCATGTAATTAACCCCCTTTGGTTAACTCGAGAAAAAAAAAAAGGGGGGGGGGGGGACCAAAACAATTGACTACGGAGCCGTATGAGGTAGGAAACTCTCAAGTACGGTTCTAAGGAAAGGAATTGACTCGCCTATTCCGACCGAGGAGAACAGGCCATTCGTCAGGGAGATTCCGAAATTGCAGAGGCGTGGTTCGATCAAGCCGCTGAGTATTGGAAACAAGCCATAGCGCTTACTCCTGGAAATTATATCGAAGCACAGAATTGGTTGAAGATTACAAGGCGTTTTCAATAAGCTAAGAACACTCTCTTTGAGTATTTTTCTTATTTTATTTATTATTATTTAGTTTTATTATTTTTGATTTTCTATTTATTTATTATTTTGTTATACCCCTTTCTAAGATCTAAACCTTTTATAAAATCGAAAACCTTTCTTTTTCGTCTGGTATTTCATTATTTCATAGGAATAAAAGAAAAAGATATAAAGTACAGGAGAGACTATATCTTTTTTATGTTTTATATTTTTCCTTTTTCTTAATAAAACGAATACCAGATATCCTTGAATGGCTAAATATAGATAGTAGAATGTCGTTTAGTAATGACTAATGACTTCGAACTTGATTTAGAAGAAAGGAAATAGATAGAGTAATATCTTCTATATAAAATAAAACAAAAATAGAAATATCAAGTAAACCCCACCTAG